TATTCAAAATCATTCCATTCGGAATCCCTTGCTTTATCAAAGCGACGGACTTCTAAATTCTCATAGGGCCCCCCCGGAATTCCTTCCAGAGCCTGTTGAATAATTTTTATGGATTCCGCCATTTCACTGATTCGTACTAAATAACGAGCTAATGAGTCTCCTTCTTTTTGCCATTGGACTTCCCAATCGAATTCATCGTAACACTCATAATGATCAACTTTACGAAGATCCCATTGCATTCCGGAAGCTCGTAGCATTGGTCCTGATAAACCCCAATTTATTGCTTCCTCTCCACCAATAATGCCCACTCCTTCAACTCGTTCCAAAAAAATGGGATTCCGCGTAATAAGCTTTTGATATTCAACAACTCCTGTTAAAGAATAATCGCAGAAATCCAAACATTTATCTATCCAGCCATGAGGTAGATCAGCAGCTACTCCCCCGATACGGAAATAATTATGCATCATTCGCATACCTGTGGCAGCTTCGAATAGATCATATAGCAATTCCCTCTCTCTGAAAATATAGAAGAAAGGAGTCTGTGCACCGATATCCGCCATAAAAGGCCCAAGCCATAACAAATGAGAAGCTATACGACTCAACTCCAGCATAATGACTCTGATATAGCTGGCTCTTTTAGGTACTTGAATATTTCCCAATTGTTCTGGTGCATTTACCGTTATTGCCTCTGTGAACATAGTAGCTAAATAATCCCAACGTGTTACGTAAGGTAGATACTGTATAATTGTTCGGTTTTCCGCAATTTTTTCCATCCCTCTGTGTAAATAACCCAATACGGGTTCACAATCAATAACATCTTCACCATCTAGAGTAACGATGAGTCGAAGAACACCATGCATTGATGGGTGGTGAGGACCCATATTGACTATCATGAAGTCTTTTCTTATATCCGGTACAGTCATATGTTTTCTTCCCCGATTCATTATTTCATGAATTGCTGAAAACGAAACGAGGTTCATCAAAATTCAAGATCTAATAAAGCAAATAATTCAAACGAATTTTCAAATTAACGAGTTTTTGGTTCCCGAATATCCAACTGATCAATTAATTCTTTATAACGTACTCTATTTTTCTTTGACAAATAAGCCAGTATACGTTGACGTTTTCCCAGAATTTTCCGCAGACCTCTCTGGGATAAATAGTCTTTTCTGTGCAATTCCAAATGTGAAGTAAGTCTCCGTATCTTATTGGTGAAACTGAATACTTGAAATTCAACAGACCCTTTGTTTTTTTCTTTTTCTTCTTGCGGAATAACTGAGATGAATGAATTTTTTACCATAAAAAGAATTCTTCTCTCTCTCTTTTTTTTCTTTCTTTTCCACAGATATGGATTTTACCGATCAGGAATAATAATAATGCCAGTCATTTAGATCTGGTACACACAATAAAATAATCTGGATTTATTCATAGACTACTTTCTATCGAATCCAATTGAAAATTGGATTCGATAGAAGGAGATGGTACATTTCTACACCCACAAAAGGGAATGATTGGGACTTAAGAAAATTCTGCCGATTCATTCCTAGATCCAATTGATATGATACATCATTGAATCAGTATCATGTATCAGAATCTAATGTAACACAACGTGTGTGTACATTTGTATACCTTTATATACCGGATATGACACGTGATATAGATATATAGTAAATCCACCATCAACTAATTCTGACTCGTGGATACATATGTATCCTTGACATACTGAAACGACTGCCATTATTGGTATCAAACCAGTATCGATTCATACAAGCTAAATCTTCTAATCGATAATTGGGCCAAAGAAACAATTTGAATTGGATAAATTCATTTATATCTGTATCAAAATGCTTGTCCTCATCCAAAAATTGCACACAGTTCCTTACGTTGTTGCCATTGAAAAATACTGAATTTCTATTCACAACATTCTCATTCTCGGAATTCAAACAAATTAGAATTCTCAATTCTCTACGACGTCTAGGAGATGGAATATTTTCAGGAACAAGCAAAGCATAATTATTTTCATCTCGATTCACAAGTACCTTTCCATGTTGTGCAATGGATCTATCGAAATAATCTTCATCAACATATTTTTTTTCTCGGCATATTCGATTAGTTTGGTACTTATTCTTATGGACCAATGAAATACTTATGTTTTGATACATAATCCATTGTCCATCCCATTTTATAGACAGACGAACCGGTTCGATAATCAATATTCCCCTTTTTATCAATTCTGTAAGAGTTAGATCCTTCTGAATCAGCATTACATCCAGGCGCATTTCTCCTCTTTGAATAGAGGATATAGCAATTTCCCTTGGATTTATCAGCCTAAGCAGGAGACAATATACCTTGATATTATTTAGAATTCTTTGATTCAAAGGATCAGCCCATCTCAATTGAAAAAGCAAATACCTTTTCAGGAAGAAATCGAGTTCCGCTTCCTTATTGCTCTTGGATTGTTTTTTCTTTCTACGTTTTTTAATGTCTGATTCCGCGGAATCTTTTTCAAGATCTTTTTGTCGGTTTCGTGGATCTGATCCAAGATTCCCTTGACCCAGCTCTTCTTTTCCTTCTTGATTTCGATCCTCTAATTCAAGATATTCTTTTTGATTAGATGATAGACGAAGATCCTTTTTTTGATTTCTGTTGATGTTTTTATTTTCACTAATGTTTTCATTTCCATTCAAATTGAAAATAAGTAATTTGATTGGTATGATCCACGGTTTAATCTTATATGCATCATAAAGTAGCACAAATTCTGAGAAGAACCAGGGTTCTAGATTCGATATGGGACGATGTAGCATTTCTTCATTCATTCCCATCCAATCAAAAAAAAAGGTTTTTTTTTGATTGGATGGGTTGATTTCTTGATGAATCGTGAGATAAAAAAGATCTTTCTTATCAATTATTTGATAATCATTAGTCCCAGTCTTAGTATTTTTATTAATGTTGGTTCCAGTATCTATATCGGTCCAAGTCTCAATATCGATATTCTTTCTAAGAAAAAAATTGAGAATTCTACACTCCAAATATTTTCTATCCGGATTTTTCCCCGTATCAATAATAGACCCTTCCCCTAGATAATCATTAATAGCTATACCCCCGGGTACATAAAATGATTCGGGTTTAGGCATGTTGTAATTATATGGAATCTCTCGGTCTCCATTTACTTGGAATGGCGATCCATAAATATATGAGTCCTTCCTGTCTTCATAATGAATATATTTATGTGATAAAAGATCATATCTGTAGTGTTTTTTAAATTTTTCTTTTTTACTCGGTAATGAGTTCACTACATAATTATTTTGTTTCTCGTAATGAATTAATTGGTCTTTTTCTTTTTCATATGAATCTTTTTTTGAGTCTTTATTTTGAATCATACGACGTTGATTGACTCTATTTCGCCATTTTTGCGGTACTAATTTAGACCATCTAGTCTGAGATAAATTGTATTGATAATGACCCCTTAACCAATTTTTCCATTCATTCATTCCAGAATTCGGAAGTTTCTTAGACCTCGATTTGGCATCCAATATTCCTCGTGTCCCAAAATGGTCCTTTATTCTATCCTTAAGAAAAAGATATGCTCCGCGATATTGAAGTACAGATCTCAAGTAATACTTATTAATAATTTGGATTTGTGATAAATTGTAAAATACATATGCTTGGGACAAGGAAGAGAAGTCACAATAAATCTGTGATTTATTATTACTAATATTAGAAAGAGACTTTTTTATAGTCGAAATAAAGTGAATTGCATTTTGATTTGTTTCATCAATTCCTTCTTTATTTCTTTCATCATTGTAAATGTCTTTGTCGATAATTTTTTTTGTTGATTCAAATTCAAGGAAAAGTTGTGTATTTATTCTGGGAATATTAATGTTACATAGAAAGATATCCATATAGATTCTTTCAATGAAAGATTTCATAAAATAGTGCCATTTACGTATTAATCGGGCACCTCCTATTTTTGATATCTGCCAAATATGTTTCTGTGATTCCGATCTTTTATCATCACAACCTGTCTCGTTAGGACTAATCTTTCTATTTGGAGTTAGAAATACTTTTCTCTTGTCTTTTGTAATCCTTTCTATTTTATTTTGGATTGTGGTTGTCCTATCAGCCAGATCCTTCATTTTTTTTTCTGTCAGTGAATAATTTGTCCAATCCACAGATCTAATTCGAATGATCGATTCATGGTTAATCTTATTACTAATTATAGAATCTTTTCTATTTTCATTTGGTTCATATACTTTCCTCAATCCAAATAAGAAAATTAGATTTACTTTTGCAAACTCTTTTATTATTCTTTTTATAAATAGAACTGTTTTGAGAATCCATCTTGTTTTTTCTTTTAAGACCCTTAGAAACCATTTTTTTCTTTCTCCTAAAGCTCTTAGAACTAGAAAACATTTATTTTTCACTTTTCTAATTTTTTTTTCGAGTTCTTTCCAAATGGGGTCAAAAAAGGAAGGTCCTTTTCGGGGAGAACCAAAAGGTAGTTCAGTTTCCATCCCCCAGACTGTTAAAAAACCAAAATTTTCTTTTTTTCCTTTCTTTTTCATTCGATCTCTATGATCGAATCGTAGCTTAGATCTGTGCCAAGGTTTCAGACAGAAGGGAAATAGGATCTTTATTTGAATACCGTCTGTTAGCCAGTCTTTCGGAAATTCTGTTTCTGATAATTGAACACCATTATAGGTGCATTTAACATGCATTTCTCTATTCCACTCCTTCCAATCCTCGTACCACTCGGGGAATTGAAATAATACCATACGGCCGAGATTTTTAGCTATTATCAATGAAGGCAATACGATGTATTTTCTAAGAATCGATTGTGTTACTAACATAGAACCTCTTATTGCTTGAGCAAATAGAATAGTATCCCAATTTTCTGCTATTGCTATCCGTTCATTCTCTTCCTGTTTCTCCTCCTTTGTTTTTTCCTTTTCTTTTGCCTCTTTTTCCTCAGAATCCGAAGTTTTTAATTCCGGACCTTT